TGGAATTTTCAACAGATACAAATGGAAAGAAATTGATAAAACATACCTAGAAACCGACTTCTGCTACTTAGACTTATTAATTAAGTTATAGGATTTTTTCTTTTGTATAGAATATAAAAAGAAAAATGATTCCATTTCTACCATTATTATGATAATACATATTCCAACCTGCTTGAATACCAGAAAAATAAATGGATTGGACATTTGATCTTTTCGCTGAGATAAAAGCATAAAAATCCGAAAGAATATATATAGATATAGAATTAGAATCGGTTTTTTAGCATTTAACCCTCTTTTATGTTATGGATTTCATTGTTCAAAAAATGATTCGCAGAGAAGAGAGAGATTTTGTTTACGGATTTTTGAGTAGAATACGATTGTGAAGTGTAGAAGAAAAGAAGGTTTGTATGGCTTAAACACGTGTGGAGATATCTATAATATCTGTCTTTCTTCTCTTTTATTTTGTCGTTCTATGTTCTATTCGAGACAACACAGGTTGTGCTCTCCGAAAACATAATTTGAATTTTCTATTCAATTCAAAATTCAAATTGAAGTATGATACTTTTCTGATATCTGATAATTCTATATTGGGAACATATATAAATAATATATATCCGTCTAACAATTTATGGTTTACATATACTCATAATTGTTGTTATAATTATTATTAATAATGAAAATTGAGAAGGATTTTTTGATTGAAAAAATCCATACTGATTAGTTATATATCATATATCAAGTTGTATTTTCTTATGTCATTAGGAAACCAAAATTTGGAGATTCAAATCCAAGAATCAGTCATGCATTCTAAGTCAATAGTTAATGGGTCCTATTTTCAGAAAGTTGAATTTTGTATTTTGCGACTGAAAATCCACATTAGATTTTTCAATAGAAAGGTAAGAGAAAGTTTTGAACATTATGAATTTTGAGATAGACTCAATCGAAATTGAAAGGATGAATCAAACCCAATCAAAAGGTAAGAAGGATTAGGATTTCTTTGACTTTTAGTAAAAATTAAGGAAAACAGAACTCAAGGTGCAAGTACAATAAAAAAGCAGTTCAGTAATCCGGGAAAGTTTTCATCTATTTTTTATTTGTAGCATTTTGGCGACATGGCCGAGTGGTAAGGCAGAGGACTGCAAATCCTTTTTTCCCCAGTTCAAATCCGGGTGTCGCCTGATCAACAAAAAACTTGAAATCTCTTTTTTCTTCTGTTGATATAACCCGCCGAATGATTCGCCAGCAGAAGCAGAGAAAGCAGACTGTTGATACTTGTTTGATTCTAAACACCTGGTCTGGGTGTTTTTCGAAAAAATTGTAAATATCTTTGCATATTTAGGCTTAGCTTTCAAGTAAATATTCGAATGCTAGAGGGGCTATCAAGACTTCGCAATTACCTTCTACTACAAATCAAAATTTTAGATTATTAATCCATTGTATAATGACTGGACCTTGGATTAGATTGGAGAGCCCGATAGGAAATCGAAATAGTTGTGGAAGGGGGCGGAAGATACTTTATTATATACGAGGAACTCACGAAAATATCTCAGTGCTCAAGCATCCAATCAATTGAAATGGGGGTCAACAAAAAAAGAATAGGACCTATTATTCCTACATGTTCCATTAGTAACATTCCCTTGAGATGTTACTGCGGATTTTGCTTGGGTTTAATCTTTCCCGATTATAAATCATATAGGAATTTCTTATAAAATGAGCGAATTTATTGGATTGGTTTATTAATAGTTTTCGTTCTTTTTGACTCTGCGCCATTGATTCTACTATTATTAGTGAGGAATAATGGAACAATTCCTTTATATTTATAGAGATAGGGGACATAATTCATATGGATATAGTAAGTCTTGCTTGGGCTGCTTTAATGGTAGTCTTTACTTTTTCCCTTTCACTCGTAGTGTGGGGAAGGAGTGGACTCTAGGGGTCCTACTAATTGAGTTAAGGAAGCAAACTGTATCAATATCAATTGCTTTCTAGACGGTTCTGCAATACGTTTGGAACAAAATCAAAATATCTTCATTTTGAAATTCCATTGCACTCGACTGGAGTAATGTATTATAGGAATCATCCTCTTTCAATCAAAGAGCTATTTCAACGATTCCCATGTTTGTAGTTCGAAAGGGAGAGGATCCCAGGAAATTTATTCGAAGCTAATTCTTCCTAAATTTTCTATTCCAATCAATGCCCTCTTCCTAGGTGATACTGAGGAGGGCCGGACCCTTTTTTTATTTGTTTCTCTCTTTACTGTTCAAAGAAGAAGTGGTTTTGTTAAGTGTATACGCACTTTGTATGAGAAAGAAAGGATATAAACATAGTGGTTGTCTAACGAGATACTATGTAGAATAAGATCGTTAGGTGAGTCACATATTGCGCATTTACCGCTTTCGAATTTTGGAAATTGGATTTAGACTTTATCGACTTATTTCATATCATGGTTGAGGCGTTAAAAATCAGTGAGGTTTACTCTTCCTTTTCGATGCCCGTGGAA